ATTATTAATTATTATATATTATATATATTATTATATAATATATATTATTTATAATTATATATATAATACTATATATAATACTATAAATATATATATATAATACTATACGATCTATACGATACGATTACACGATATAATTACCGCTTGTATCATAGGCTATTCTTAGCCTTACTATAGAGATAATCTCAAAAGGTAGAATCTCAAACTGTCTACCAAGTACTATGATGAATACATGGAATCATTTGGGGAAAGGCATGAAACGAATTGAAAAAAAAAATAAGCAGTACTGAAATCATTTGCCCTATATGCGCAAATATAATTCGGGCAAATCCTCCCCCGGAGTAGAACAAGAACCTAAAATAATTGAAAGGACCCATTCAGGAACAAGAAAATTACATCGTGATTTGAATTTCGATGAAACAATACATCAATGAGAAGTTAGTTCAATAAGTTACGAAAATTCTTTTTTTTTTTTTTTTTAACATGAGTTTTGGCCTCCTTCCCGTTCCCTATATTCTATAATGTATAAAAAGTAAAAAAAAAAAAAGAAATAGGACTGGAATCGACACATTGATTTTTTTATCTTTTGAACCGTATGCATCTAAAGGTGCACGTACGGTTCCACAGGGATACAATTTTGCCCTAATCAACCGACTTCATCGAGAAAGACTACTTTTTTTAGGCCAAGAGGTTGATAGCGAGATCTCGAATCAACTTGTTGGTCTCATGGTATATCTCAGCATAGAAGATGCTACTAGGGATCTTTATTTGTTTATAAACTCTCCAGGCGGATGGGTAATACCAGGAATAGGTATTTATGACACTATGCAACTTGTGTTACCCGATGTACATACAATATGCATGGGATTAGCAGCTTCAATGGGATCTTTCATTTTGGTCGGAGGAGAGATTACCAAACGTCTAGCATTCCCTCACGCTTGGCGCCAATGAGTTTTTTTTAGAAAAAAAGAGAAGACTATGCCTTCGCCCTATCGAATATGAATCAAATAAAAAAAAAAAAAAAAAAAAAGAATAAGTAATAATAGCATGGCACTTCGAGTTCGATATGAGCAAACCATTATTGTTTTTTCCTAACATGATATTTTGTATTGAGATAATAGTATGAAAAGGAAGGGTTATTACCAATTTGATCTTGATCCTATGTGTCAAGAGTTAATTTCAGCGTCACAAACCATTTTTCTTCCACACCAGAAGTCTCTTTCTTATCTTTATGTTATCAGAGAAAGAGTAAAAAAAAGAATGGAAAATTTTATTTTATCCTTCTTGGATCGTATCAAAAAGAAACTTTGGGATTGCTAAACCACAGACAAGATAAATAGATAAATTATATATATAAAATAAAGTAAAATAAAGCAACAGAACCATCATAGTATTTTTTTTTACTACTATGAAAGGAAGGGTGGTAAATGGATCATCTAAGCATTTGGATCGTATGAGTTATATTTCTTCTTTTTGATAGAAGAAATTCTATTGAAAAAGGAAAGGAAGAAAAAATAAATTCCATTGCAGAGCCGTATGCAATGTACAAAAGATGCCCGTACGGTTGTTTAATTTCTTCTTGTTATTTTGATTCCCCCTTACTTTAATCAAATCGTGCGAGATACGCATAGAAGAACCGTTCATGATGTTATATCAATATCATCAGGGTTATGATTCACCAACCTGCTAGTTCTTTTTATGAGGCACAAGCAGGGGAATTTATCCTAGAAGCAGAGGAACTGTTGAAGCTTCGCGAAACCCTCACAAAAGCTTATGTACAAAGAACGGGCAACCCTTTATGGGTTATATCCGAAGACATGGAAAGGGATGTTTTTATGTCAGCAACAGAAGCCCAAGCTCATGGCATCGTTGATCTTGTAGCGGTCGAAAATGAGAATACTGGGGATTTTATATAAATATAGAATTCCATTTCAAAATTATAATTTTCCGTGATTTTGATAGTGAATAGAAATCTTTCATAATCATCAACCATCAGGTTAAGATCGATCTAAGCCAACCCACTCTATTCTATCTAGAATGAGATTATATAGACACGACATGCCAACCATTAAACAACTTATTAGAAACGCAAGACAGCCAATAAGAAATGTCACGAAATCCCCCGCTCTTCGAGGATGTCCTCAGCGTCGAGGAACATGTACTAGGGTGTATGTGCGACTCGTTCAGTTCAGATCATGAGTTTGAAGAAATGAAAAAAATATTTCCAGCATCAATGAACACTACCAATGAATAGGATAGATAGAGTGAAAGACCGCCATTTAATTTACTATCTAAATGACTATCTAAAAATGAGGATCTATCATTTACCTATTATGTTATGTAATGTAATTTATGGTTTCTATTGGTGCAAATCCAATCACTCCGTTTTAGATGAGAAGCAATTCTCCATTGGTAGCAAATAGTTATCCATTAAGCGGAGGAAATAGTCTTATAAGAAGCAAAAGAGTTATGCTCCTATCCTTATTCTTGAAAAAAAAAAACGGACTAACAGGGTCAGCTACCTAGCCAACTTTCACTTTGACAGAATTAAATGCCGTCACTGTATGGATAGCTTTTTTGTGAAAAGGACTATTACTTTCTAATTATAATTAGAATAAATAAAAAAAAAAAAAAAAAAAATAATTCTAATTGAAAAAGGATGGGGTAGAGCCAAAGAGTGTGAACTATACAAGTTCACAATAAAATTCGATGAAATGAAAGAAGAGGCTCCGGTGTATAGAGAGGACCTCACCGTTTCAAAAGTTGCCATAGAAACGAGGAAACCCACTATTTAGCAGCAGTAGAATTTCTTATTTCCAGGCGAGATACCTGGAAGTAAAAATTGTGGTCGGGAAGGTCATAGTAGCAAAAGCCATTGGAATTTATATTTTATATATCGGAAGAATCCGTTTTGTTATTAATCGACTGGAGGAAAAGGATGACTGAAAGAAGAGAAATCCATTAGTTATTCAAGAAAGTTTCATTTGATTTAATGACCAGAGTTAAACGGGGATATATAGCTCGAAGACGTCGAAAAAAAATTTGTTTATTTGCATCAACCTTTATAGGGGCTCATTCAAGACTTACTCGAACGAGTACTCAACAAAGAATGAGAGCTTTGGTTTCCTCTCATCGAGATAGGAGCAGGAAAAAGAGAGATTTTCGTCGTTTGTGGATCACTCGGATAAATGCAGTAACTCGTGAGGATAGGGTATCCTATAGCTATAGTAGATTCATACACAATCTGTACAAGAAACAATTGCTTCTGAATCGTAAAATACTTGCGCAAATAGCCCTATCAAATAAGATTTGTTTTGATATGATTTCAAATCAAATCATTAATCAATCAAATACAAATAAAGGAATAAAGAATCTTAATAGAATATAAGAATATACTATACAGGAAACAAGAATGATTGAAACAGAATTTCCCGGAGTCCATTCTCCGGGAAGATAGAAGAAAAATAAATTAAGATTTGAAATAAACGAGCATCTTTCAATAAAAAAAAATTATTACCCATTTTTCCTTTTTTATAACATTTTATAACACAAGAATCAACTCGGGATTCTAGGTTTTTCGAGCAAAACATTAATCTGAGCTTGAGTTCCTATTGGAGTTTTGAGGAATATGTCTATTTATTTTTGGTTCTAGGACCAGTAGTTCTAGGGATCGACTCCCCTCTCTCCAATTGTTTTTCATTATTACGAAAAGGTAACGAAGATAAAATACGAGCTTGTTTTATAGCAATAGTAATTAATCGTTGTTGTTTCAAGGTCAACCTATTCATCCGTCTAGATAAGATTTTTCCTTGTTCACTAATAAATCGACTAATTAAACTCATGTTTCTATAATCGATTCGATCCCCCGATCCAATTGAGGGTAAACGCCTACGAAAAGATCGCTTGTATTTACGAAAAGGTTGTTTGTATTTATCCATGGTTTGCTTATTCCTTGTTTGCTTATTCCTTATACTTATATCTTATATATATATATATAATTCTAATAAAAAAAAATAAAATAATCTAGAAAATACAATTCTACTTTTTTTATTCATTTAAGATCCGACCAAAATAGGATTTGGTTTGTATTATCTGTGTGAAGATGTCAAGTTCTTACTCTTCCCGCTCCTTGGAAAAATCACACATGCATTCTGTTCCATCTATTTCTTTATTTCCCCATGAATCATATATTTTTTACAATAGCGACAAAATTTTCTCAATTCTAATCGATTGGGTGTATTGTGTCGATTCTTTTGAGTAATATATCTAGAAATGCCCGGCGATTCCTTATTGACACCCTTTCGAACACAACTGGTACATTCCAAAATCACTATAATTCTGATATCTTTACCCTTGGCCATGAACCTCCTTTTCATTTTGGATCGACTTCACTTTTGAACTCTCCTAATTTTTGTTTTTTATCCGAACAAAAAAAAAATAAAAATAAAAAATCTATATCTATATTTACTAACTAGAGATGGAATTTTAAAATATTATTATTATTATTAGAAGTCGAATGACTTCGAAGTACTATAATCTAAAATCTAATATGAATTACTATAACAATAAAGAAAGAGAATCATATTTATTAATAGAAGTTCATTAATATAAGAATATTAAATATAATTAAATATAGTAATAATTAAGAATAATTAAGTAATACAATTTTTTCTAACTAGAAATTATTCCTTTCCTATCCTAATTCCTAATACACATTTCTATTTCTTTTATCCCAAATTATATCGTTATATCGTAGATTCACTGTATTTTGACTGAGGTTCGATACACTTTTTTCCTATCCTAAAGAAAAGGGGATCGAAATTGAAGCCATGTTACGTGGAATGATATCTCAAATCTTCTTCATTTCTTCACATATCAATACAAGACAAGAATTCAATTAGAATTAAAAAAAAGGGAATGACAAGGCATCTGGAAATAAACGATTAATTTCTATCAATAGACCCGCTAAAGACCCAAACCATAGAGTGGTTAGCACAGGTGCCGTGGAGAGATATGTTTTTATATCTCGCATTTTAAATCCTCCTTCTTCTTTGATATTTATTTATTTTAAATTTTTTTCTTTATTATTAATGATTATTTTATTAATCATTATATTTATTATTAATATATTTTATTTATTATTTTATTATTTATATAAATATTATATATTATTATTAATATTTAATATTAATAATATTAATTATATTCATTTTTATTTATTATATTTTTTATTTATTATATATTATTTATTTATTATATATATATGTTATGTTATATATTGTTGATATGTTAATAATATATATGCTTATGTTATATTAGTTAGATATTAGTTATATTAAGTTAATTACGTTATAGTAAATATTAATTATAATTTATAATTTAATATATTTTTATATTTTAATTAATTATAATTTTAATATATTTAAAATTTTTATTATATATAATTATATATATATATAATAATAATAATAAAATTAGATTAAACATATGATTATATGAAACTAAAAAAAAAAATGACAAGAACATTATACCTAATTCTACCTAAATAATTATATAATATAATTATATAGGTAGAGGAAAAATAGGTGAAAAACGAACGATGTAGAAAAGTAGAAAACAATACATGGATTTTGTACAATGACACTGTACAACAATTTTAAAAAGGGATGTAGCGCAGCTTGGTAGCGCGTTTGTTTTGGGTACAAAATGTCGCGGGTTCAAATCCTGTCATCCCTACTATTCTTTCTCCTATGGACAGTTACAAGAGATTCTTTGAGTAAGATCGGGGAAAATTGGACATAATTTTTGCATACTATATGTACAAAAGACCTCCCAAGGGGCCAAAAAAAATTTTCTTTACAATCGAATCTAATCTTATGGGATATAAGAAAACGCTCTTAGTTCAGTTCGGTAGAACACGGGTCTCCAAAACCCGATGTCGTAGGTTCAAATCCTACAGAGCGTGATTCCGTTTATGTTATGTCAAATTACAATGAAATAACTTCACAAAACTAAAACAAAGTTTAATTGCAACTTTAATTTGACCTCCTCCTTGTAGGAGGTCAAATTAAAAAAAGAAAAGTTATTCAATCAAAGGTCCAACTGATCACCGCGTCTGTATTGTAAATATGCAGTTACAAATAATCCTGTTAAAGTAATAGGAATTAGACCTAAGACGATTCCAAATAGGAAAACTTCAATCATTTCTATTTGTTTTAGGGAATAAAAAGAGAGGTAAGATCTATCCCTAAATATTAATCTGAATTATCCGTGAATCTCAATGACCAGGAATTGGCAATTGACGCGGAAAGGAAAGGAACCATAGAATACCGGAAATGAAATATGAATATTCAGGGAGACTTTTTTTTTTTTTTAATTGTTTATTTAATTTCATTCATTTCAGATAAGTCGTATCTTGTTCAAACCAATAAATAGAGCTGCAGTTATAGTTGAAGCAGCCACTAAAAAACCGAAATAACTAGTTAGAATAAGCATGAAAGAGCTAAATTAGATATGTTCTTTTACTACATATGTGAATAAAACATTTACCTAAGTCTCAATCCATATACAATGGTAAGAAAAACTTATTGAAAGAATTAGTCTAGTTCCAATTTAAAATTCTTGATTCATCAGTCATTATAGATGGACACTAAAAAAAAGATAGATATAGGTAATATAGACGGAAAAAGGGATTCATCAACTGTGCCATTGACCGATCCTGTGATTCCGAATCAACAGATTCCTTGTGCAATATTCCAAAACTATTTAAGTTTAAGTAATTTTTTAATAGAAATAGAATAAAATAAAAGAATTTAATTCGAAAATAACCTACATTTTTCTCATTTTTTTTTCAATAGATCTAAGGGCTTGATATTACCTTTTACTTTTTTAATTTAAACTCATTGAATTCTGTACAGTAATATAATAGGTTGGTTCATTGCCCATTAGATTTGGAAAGATAAAATTGTACCATGATCTATAAAAAAAACATGAACCACGAAGGGGATTTATAGATTTTACATAACATACCATTCAAGATCTTTACTTTCTATTACTATGATGAAGTCGCTAATGTAAACCTTACTTAGATCTTATATTCTAAATTCTAAGGAAACGTACATTTATACATAGACAAGGAAGATATAGCATTTCCTTTCGGTACTTATTGATACTGCGTTGCTGTGCTAGAGGAAGGATAGCTATACTGATTTGGTCTACTCTAAATACACCTTTGGTGTACAATTGACGATCGCACAAAAAAGCAGTAGTTTTAGATTTACTGATTCTATCTTTCACGAAATCGGCCACCCCCCCCCTTTTTTTTTGAACATACATACAAGAATTTATGGAGCTCGGCATGTCTGGAAGCACGGGAGAACGTTCTTTTGCTGATATTATTACTAGTATTCGATACTGGGTCATTCATAGCATTACTATACCTTCACTATTCATTGCGGGTTGGTTATTCGTCAGTACGGGTTTAGCTTACGATGTTTTTGG